TAGAATATTGATTGACAGACAATTAATAAAAAGAAAACTCTAATAGAAAATGAAACGGTCGACCCATACATAGACGGTCGACCCAGGTGGATATACCCTATAAAATATAGGGCGTAACGAGCGTAGTTCAATGTAGCGAGCGTAGTTCAGTGGTAAAACATCTCCTTGCCAAGGAGAAGATACGGGTTCGATTCCCGTCGCTCGCCTGCTTAATTTAGCAAGGTAATATGATAAAAAATTAAGTCTAGTTGACTACTTAACAACTACTTCTATTACTTAAGTACTTCTATTTATTACTTAAGTACTTCTATTTAATATTTAATATTTAATTAATATTAAATTAATTAGTTGTTAGTCTAGTACTGTACCCCTTCCTATCTTATCCTTCCTTTGGACCCGACTCAAAAAAAGGGTGCTTCGGGGGCGAAAATCCAACTTCCCAAGAAAGTTCCCTAAACCGGGGATTCACCGAGACAAACAAGAGACAAACGGTTTTTAAAAGGGAATAGGCTATGCTTTTCTTTCATTTTTTTTTTTTTTCTGCTTCTGCCTGCTGAATAAAAAAAAAAGAGTTGGATATAGCCCTCTACCATATCTATACAAATAGAATAGTCCATTTATACGGACTGCTAAGTGCGGAGACGGGAATCGAACCCGTGACCTCAAGGTTATGAGCCTCGTGAGCTACCAAACTGCTCTACTCCGCTTTGTAGGGCCGAAAACAGATGGACGAAAAAGGTTGAATACAAGTGTCTACCATGTCTAGACAAACAAATAGAATAGTCTTTTATACAAAATGGAGCGGGTAGCGGGAATCGAACCCGCATCGTTAGCTTGGAAGGCTAGGGGTTATAGTCGACGTTGGTTGATTTTTTTTAACGTCTCTAATTCAAAACCGAACATGAAATTTTGATTTCATTCGGCTCCTTTATGGATATTCTCGCCACTTAACATCTAAGTCAGCTTTTCTGTCTGAATGGAACCAAAGCTCTCTGCTTTCTAGATGATCCCTATAGAGTAGGAGATAGAAATTCTCCTAAATATCTATCTAATCTACTTACTTCGTTCCCTAATTTCATTCAAGAGATCCTGAGGAAAAGAGTTGGGTTTCCACCGAGCTGAAACAGTATACTGATGGTTCTAGTAAACCAAAACCATCGTTTTTTAGCTATTGGGCTTCCATTTCCTTTTTAAATAAAACAAAAGAAGATTTAGTTACGATTGGAAATAAACTTTTTTGTATCTTCATCCATAGACCCTTTACTCATATTTATTCAATCGGAATACTTAAATGCAAAATTATGCTTCGCGACTCTGTACTCATAATCGAATTTGTATTTTGGATACAAATTCAAATAGTCTTTGGATACTAATACTAATCGCGAGAATGTATATTCTTCCTCAATATGCTATTGAGAGGAAAAGGATTAAACCCTTTATAAGAACTAAAGTTTTCATCGGAATATGAATATAAAAAAACTTAAGGATGCCTCAAGTATATCGTTTCAAATTCAGTTATTAATAGAACGAATCACACTTTTACCACTAAACTATACCCGCTACATGTAGATTATGATACCAACGCTACCCTTTGTCAAGGGTAGCCATTCGAGGAGGAGGCTAATTCAACCTTATCGAATCAAACGGAGAAAATTCATGTCGGTGGGCGTTGGTACTTCAATCGCGAGCCTTTACTTTAGGATTTAGATAACTCTTCTCTAAAATACATCTCTTCTTACCATGCCAATAGTGTATGAACCAAATGTCTGCATTTCGATTAGAGTCTATTGTACGGTTATGACTACAAGGATCATTATTTGTGAGTAAATGTGGCAGACTGTTGTAAGGAATAGTTTGATTATTCCTATAATATACACTAAGAGATATAGGGGGCAGTACAGTCGCCATAAATCCCTTTCTTCCTTTTCTTTTTTGTTCAGAATTGAACAAATAAATTGGGAAAGATGTTTTCTTCCTCCACTTATCATGAAATCCGAGCCATAGGGAAGGAGTGAGATGACTTTCCAAAATTCATCATAGATTTCCTCTATCACTTGAGAGAAGCAACAAACAAAGAGTAATAACTTAAAAAGAAAAGCGGATAGGAATCGACAGATTTACCTGATGAAAATTTACATCAGAGGACTCTGATGAGGACTCCTCAAACTCTTCATAAAGAGGATCCAGAAGTCTCTGGTTAGTGGATCCTCTCCATTTACTAATTTCCTCTCTTCTTTTCCACTCAATTCTAGTTTATTAAATTCTTGTTTAAAAGAATCAAAGAAGATGTAAGAACACATAAAAAGAGCATAGAGGACCAAGACCATTACCAAATGTTCCTGCTAAGAACGATATTGGGTATCTGTTCCCTTCCTTTTCACCCTAGGATCAGAATTCTCAAATCCTCCTTTTTTCTAGTGTTCGGAAACAGAAAACCCTGAACCTGGAGGAGTTAGGTATGTAGCATGCATATGGTTTTTCTTTTTTATTGGGCAGGCAGTAGTATAATTTTTCTACTCCGCGGTATAAATTCGACTACCAACTTTTTAGAATAAAATTAACTCCAACATAGTTTGTTCCAAATCCACTAGAATCCTTGTAGAATAGTCAAGTACCCCATTTCCAAGGGGTATCTGTTGAAAATCGTTTCAACAAATCCGTCCAAAACTTTTTAAGAAAAATTTAAAAGTTTGGAACTTGAAAGTTTTTTCAAAAGATGCCTGTTAAAAATTGTTTCAATCTCTCACCAAAACGGATAAGAAGTATATCACTGAAAATTAATACCCAGCCATATGGGTATATGAAGAGCGCAAATTCCTTTATACCCCACCCAATTAGAATTAGGGGAAATAAAACATAAATGGAGAAAGTTCTCATCATAAGATCGGCCAATAGAAGAAAAAAGTCCCTAATTCTGCAGAACATTCTGAGCAGGTGAAAAGTAAATAGCCTAAAGATAAAAAAAACAAAGTCTATCATTTTTTTAACAGCAGTTCTTATTGCCCCTTTGGCATTTTTGACCCATTGTTGTATCCGATTCAACAATTGATACATATTTGTTCTCCTCTTAAACAAAAAAAAATGGAACTTCCGGGCTTTGGTGAGTTGTCCGAGATCGTGTTTACATACCTATGAACTTACCCACCTTCTTCAAGTGTATCCAATATATATAATAATTTTTGAGTGTGTCAACTCTCTGTTCACGTATTTTATTATACGTTATAGGTATTTTTTTACCTAATAAAAAAATACCTATACTTTGTGCAAGTGATAAGAGAGAATATGAAAGATTTTCTTATTTTTCTTGATTTTATCAAGATTTTGAACCTTGCCATAAATAAACTTCTATATCTCTATATATACATATATTATGTACATTAATATATACATATAATATGTACATTATGCAGTAAACCCATAATAGTAAATGAAAGTGGCTAATTTTTGAATAAAAAGCCCTTTTAACTCAGTGGTAGAGTAATGCCATGGTAAGGCATAAGTCATCGGTTCAAATCCGATAAGGGGCTTTTAACTTAGTGGTAGAGTAATGCTTTGGTAAGACGGAAGTCATCGGTTCGAATCCGAGAAAATACTTTTCTACTAAATTCATTCATTTTTTTTTTGAAAATGTCTCCATTTTTTCTTGAATTTTATGGCTTAGTTTAGTGCAAGATGCCAACATTTTTAGTCTGAACACTAAAGGAAGCACAGAGTTTAAATTTAAATTGCAAAAAAGAAATGAAATTGGACTGTTTTTCCTGTTAGAGCAATCAAATCAATACCTGTACTGAACTAATCTAGACTCCTTTTTATTAATCTATTCTTATTCTATACCCTTTAAACGAATTTCCTTAAAAAGTAGGGGATGATCCGTGAATTAACCTAACCCTCAACTAAAAAAAATCCTATGAAAGCATAACAGAAAAGTAGTAAAGACTCTTTCCTTTGATCTAGTTATATTCTTCGAGTATATTGACAATTCCAAAAAACTGCTCATACTATCATTATAGTATAATGACGAGTGGTTGTATATGGCGCTATCGTCTAGTGATGCCCCTATCGTCTAGTGGTTCAGGACATCTCTCTTTCAAGGAGGCAGCGGGGATTCGACTTCCCCTGGGGGTAGGGAGTATTATAAAAAGAGGTTAATCATAGATTATCAAAAAGCCTAGAAAAAAAATCTTCCTGGGTCGATGCCCGAGCGGTTAATGGGGACGGACTGTAAATTCGTTGACGATATGTCTACGCTGGTTCAAATCCAGCTCGACCCAAAAATCTAGGGCTTTTTGAATATGAACTAAATCCATATTTTGTATGGAAGAAAAAAAATGTCCGATCCATAGAAATAAAGGATAAAGAGAAATGGAGAAATGGATTTCTAATCCATATCTCTCTGATTCTTTATCTTACAAAGAAAAAACAAAGAAAAGAGTTTGCCTTATGGAAAGGCAGATTATCATTTTTTTTTAGGGATAAAAATCGCGACATACTAGTTATGCCACTCTCACTATACCCACATAGGATATGTGGGTATGTAGTATATGATTCGTCTATTTCTTAGAGCACGACAGACGAATCGAATCTTCTTATGGTTCTATTTAAGAATAGGTATGCCATACACCCCGCAGGGATTGTAGTTCAATTGGTCAGAGCACCGCCCTGTCAAGGCGGAAGCTGCGGGTTCGAGCCCCGTCAGTCCCGAACTAGGGTTCAATGATTCATCTTTCCTTTTTTCATAGAAATTTTTGATGAAAACGAGGGGGGGGCCGGAGGCAACATCAAATATCTATGGGGTACCCTTACTTCACTTTTTTTATTTCGCATTTCTCAGTAAAAAGGGAGCTGTATAGGAATTTTTTTCACTACTTCTGGTTGATAAGGAAAGGCGTACATATCATACGTGCATTAGTATAATTTAGGATATTACTCTATTTTTATGATGATACCGTCCTCATCTTAACTTCCTATTCGAGTCTTATGGAATAGAGTACCGGTATTTTACCGGAATCCATACATAAACCCTATTTGTTTATTGTTAGAGAATGAATTTCATCTAATTGGTTCCTTTTTGGGGGTTAAACCACACCCCTTCCATTTTCTAGTTCCAACTTTGTTTGTGTATGTTCCATGAATAATTGGAAAGAATCTACCTCATTCTCACTCCATTTGCCAACTCCTTTTTTTTATCGATCCGCTCTCATCTTTAGACCCCAAAAAGCAGATATTGATAGTAACCTATATAAAATAAAAACCAAGCAAACGTTCTTTTTCCTAAATTTAAATATTGGATCCTTTTTATTTAAGATCCCCTTTTCTCCATCTCATTTCTACTTCTACTGCTTATTTGGATGTCTATGCGACCCATAGAAAGTAGGTCATATAATACATACATACATAATTGTATGTATAACTATAAGAAAAAGGAAGGGGGAATTGGATAAGATAAGAAGGATTTTGGGTTATACATATAGAAAACCAAAAGTAGAAAAGAATGAAAAATAGAATAGAGGGAGTTTCGAATCCAATCAAAAAACCTATTTTGGTCTTAGTATGGATAAGGGATCTTCCTATGTTATATTATTCCACTATCAACCATGAATTGATTTGATAGATCCAATATTCATAATATTGAATTGATTCAGTATTATCAGGATGCAAGTCCTCCCCTTAAATTTGCAAGATACCCCTTTTTCCTCTCTATGGGATTACATCCCGAGTTATTGTGAAAAAAAAAAATAAAGAGGTTATGGAAGTCAATATTCTCGCATTTATTGCTACTGCATTGTTCATTCTAGTTCCTACAGCCTTTTTACTTATTATTTATGTAAAAACAGCCAGCCAAAATGATTAATTGGAATTCCAATTAATCATTGAAGAAATGAAAAGGGGATTAAAGAAAATAAAAATCCAAGTCTTAAATGAAAGGATCCGGTTGGAATCATAAAGTGTGGTAGAAAGAACTACATGTAGTTCTTTCTACCACACTTTAGATTCTTTCTATTATATTATCTTGAATCTACATAGAATCGATTAGTAGATTGAATATAGTAGTCTAATTCTACTTCTTTTTTCACTGCATCCACTTCATTTCAATCAAGTCAAAATACAAAAAAATCGAAGACAATTCTTCATTGAAAGAATCCATGGAGGGGGAGAAAAATAATACGAGAATAGACTATAGTAAAAGAAAAAAAGTAAAAGGAAAAAACCTACGAATCTTTCATGCTTAAAAATGGCGCGGGATGCTTCAATTGAGATCCTTCAAAAAAAAAAGAACATAAAAAATTTTCTAAAAATAAGAAAATAGTATAAATGGAAAATGTGCGATATCTTGTGAATAGCTTCGTGTAAGAAAGTTAAATTTTCTTATATATAGAACTTTTTTTTACTCGCCACTTCTAGTAGAATAGAAATTCTGAATTACTATAATCGCCCTTTCTATTCTATTATACTGGAATAGAACATAGTAGAATAGAACGACTTTTTCTTACTTTCTTAAAAGAGTTTCTTACAAGAGTGAAACAAAAATAAAGAAAGAGAGAAAAAATAAAGTTTGGCAAACTTATTAATGCAAAACGATCAATTAAAGAAAAGAGTTGATACTACAATTCGACTACTCAATCAATTGGTAGTATCCCTAGAGTCCACTCCTCCCCCATACTACTAGCGAAAGAGAAAATGTAAAGACTACCATTAAAGCAGCCCAAGCGAGACTTACTATATCCATGTAAATTATGTCTCCTATTTCTATGAAGGAATTCTTCTACTATTGATCAATAATCATAGTGGAATCAAGGGTATAGAGTCAAAAGGCCATTCTGCCCTAAGACTATGGATGAATCCGTTAAAGGAATTTACTCCTAACAAATTCTTATATGATTTCTGGTAGAATTGGAGAGCATTAAGTATAAATATGATACATAGCCCTTTCCCTAAAAAAGAGTAGGGGGATGTCCTGAATAGAAGACGCGGGAATAGAGAGATTTTTTCTTCCGTTTGTTACCTTTTTTATAAGCAAAGGGCGTAAGAATATACCATAAAATTAGGATAGATAAATATTTAACTGCCCCGCTTTCTATCTTTCTATGAAAGAGTGAGGAGGCTCTATTCACAACCCCGAAATTGCATTTTTGATCAGCCTATTCAATCTAATTCTCGACAGAATCCATTTAAATTAATAAAAGAATAAGGAAACGCTACCTCATCCCTATTGGTAGCCATTTGGGCCACTGCCGACAAAACAAACCCTAGTTTGAGGATAGAACTATGGTATGGATTCTCAAAATCCAGTATCGCCAGACCTAGTTACTCTCGTGCCCCAACTTATAGAGATAGAGGCAGGAATTTGTAGGGTTTGATCAGTACTATAAATCAATCCTAAGTATTTTATTGATCAGGCGGCACCCAGATTTGAACTGGGGGTAAAGGATTTGCAGTCCCCTGCCTTACCACTTGGCCATGCCGCCAAAAAAGCCGATCTAAAATCGAGAAAAGAACAAGTATTCATCCACATTTTTTTACTAAAACCCTTTTAGTTCTTTTATCTTGAATCTAATTCTACTTAATTTTTTCTAATCTTTTTCAAAAAATGGATTTCTGCTTTTTTGGATCCTGTTTCGCTTATTCTCCTCGATGGATTCTATCTTAAAACACACATAGCTAACACTAGAAAACTTCCCTTTTCTTTCTATTCTATTGAAATGACAAAGTAGAAAAAGTGGATTTCCAGTCACAGGCTGCAAAATTCAGAACAAATTAGAACCATTAACTATAATTTTAATTTTCTTTTTTTTGAATTGCAGTAGTGAACGATTCTAAAATCGGTATTCCCCCCCCCATTATTTTTAATGGCATAATAAAATAGAATAAATGTTTCCCTAATCTGTATATAGGGAAACTCCAGGTCCGAACAGCATTATTATCTATGGATCCCCCTTATGTACATATCCCCATGGGGAATCGTGCTTTCATTTTTCATTGCATTAAATATTTTGATTTGAATAAAAAAAAGAGGGAATTTGCTCTGATATAGATTATGGCTTGGCCTTCTTGGCCCACCTAAGTGCAATTACGATAAAAGAAAGGATATGTAGATAGGTGGATAACTAGATTGGCAAGTACTTAAAAAATAAAGTATTTACTCTATTTTAGGATTTTACAACGAAATCGTTTATTTTCTAGCAATTCTCTACTACTACGAAACAAAAAAGAACCTTCAAATTCTTTTTGAAAATGAAACTAAGCGTGCTATTCTATTCTAAATCGAACTAAAGTCAAACTTTCTAGTGCTTATAAATTATTATGGCTTTATCCCTTTCATAGAAAGGAGATAAAACGAGAAATCTTTGCTATCCAATCTTTTTAGAATATCATAAAGTTTAAGTGGCAGAATTTTTTTCTAGGACTGTTTTATCAATTCATTTTTATTCCATTTCTACCCCTGGTAAATTCGAATTTTCGTCGAAATCGTCTCTATTCATATGTATGAAATACATATATGAAATACATATGTGGAGTTCCCTAGAATTTCATGTGATTCAGTAAACAGAATATAGATTCCATGATTGCTAGATTGATCCGCAGGGATTGATGAAGAGTGAGCTGATAATGGAATTTTTCTTCGATAAATAAGAAACTTAAGATTAAAATGCTCCGGAATGGAAATGAGGGAATGTCCACAATACCCGGATTTAGTCAGATCCAATTCGAGGGATTTTGTAGATTTATTAATCAAGGCTTGGCAGAAGAACTTGAGAAGTTTGCAACAATTAAAGATCCAGATCACGAAATTGCATTTCAATTATTTGCGAAAGGATATCAATTGCTAGAACCCTCGATAAAAGAAAGGGATGCTGTGTATGAATCACTCACCTATTCTTCCGAATTATATGTATCCGCGAGATTGATTTTTGGTTTCGATGTGCAAAAGCAAACCATTTCTATTGGAAACATTCCTATAATGAATTCCTTAGGAACCTTTATAATAAATGGAATATACCGAATTGTGATCAATCAAATATTGCTAAGTCCTGGTATTTACTACCGCTCGGAATTAGACCATAAGGGAATTTCTATATACACCGGGACTATAATATCGGATTGGGGAGGAAGGTCGGAATTAGCAATTGATAAAAAAGAAAGGATATGGGCTCGCGTGAGTAGAAAACAAAAGATATCCATTTTAGTTCTATCATCAGCTATGGGTTCAAATCTAAGAGAAATTTTAGATAATGTTTCCTACCCCGAAATTTTCTTGTCTTTCCCGAATGCTAAGGAGAAGAAGAGGATTGAGTCAAAAGAAAAAGCTATTTTGGAGTTTTATCAACAATTTGCTTGTGTAGGTGGGGACCTGGTATTTTCGGAGTCCTTATGCGAGGAATTACAAAAGAAATTTTTTCAACAAAAATGTGAATTAGGAAGAGTTGGTCGACGAAATATAAATCGGAGACTGAATCTTGATATCCCTCAGAACAATACATTCTTGTTACCACGAGATGTATTGGCCGCTACGGATCATTTGATTGGAATGAAATTTGGAACGGGTATACTTGACGATGATGATATGAATCACTTGAAAAATAAACGTATTCGTTCGGTTGCAGATCTGTTACAAGATCAATTCGGACTGGCTCTTGGCCGTTTACAACATGCGGTTCAAAAAACTATCCGTAGAGTATTCATACGTCAATCGAAACCGACTCCACAAACTTTGGTAACTCCAACTTCAACTTCGATTTTATTAATAACTACTTATGAGACCTTTTTTGGCACATACCCCTTATCTCAAGTTTTTGATCAAACCAATCCATTGACACAAACGGTTCATGGGCGAAAAGTGAGTTGTTTGGGTCCTGGAGGGTTGACGGGGAGAACTGCAAGTTTTCGGAGCCGAGATATTCATCCGAGTCACTATGGGCGTATTTGTCCAATTGACACGTCCGAAGGAATCAATGTTGGACTTACTGGATCGTTAGCTATTCATGCGAGAATTGATCACTGGTGGGGATCTATAGAGAGTCCGTTTTATGAAATATCTGAGAAAGCAAAAGAAAAAAAAGAGAGACAGGTGGTTTATTTATCACCAAATAGAGATGAATATTATATGATAGCAGCAGGAAATTCTTTGTCCTTGAATCAGGGTATTCAGGAAGAACAGGTTGTTCCAGCTAGATACCGTCAAGAATTCCTGACTATTGCATGGGAACAGATTCATGTTAGAAGTATTTTCCCTTTCCAATATTTTTCTATTGGAGGTTCTCTCATTCCTTTTATTGAGCATAATGATGCGAATCGGGCTTTAATGAGTTCTAATATGCAGCGCCAAGCAGTTCCACTTTCTCGGTCCGAGAAGTGCATTGTTGGAACTGGATTGGAACCCCAAACAGCTCTAGATTCGAGGGTTTCCGTTATAGCCGAACGCGAGGGAAAGATCATTTCTAGTGATAGTCATAAGATCCTTTTATCAAGTAGTGGGAAGACTATAAGTATTCCTTTAGTTGCCCATCGGCGCTCTAACAAAAATACTTGTATGCACCAAAAACCTCGGGTTCCGCGGGGTAAATCCATTAAAAAAGGGCAAATTTTAGCGGAGGGAGCAGCTACAGTTGGGGGGGAACTTGCTTTAGGAAAAAACATTTTAGTAGCTTATATGCCTTGGGAGGGTTACAATTTTGAAGACGCCGTACTAATTAGCGAACGTTTGGTATATGAGGATATTTATACTTCTTTTCACATCCGAAAATATGAAATTCAGACGGATACGACAAGCCAAGGCTCCGCCGAAAAAATCACTAAAGAAATACCACATCTAGAAGAACATTTACTCCGCAATTTGGACAGAAATGGAGTTGTGAAGTTGGGATCCTGGGTAGAAACTGGCGATATTTTAGTAGGTAAATTAACGCCTCAGATAGCGAGCGAATCGTCGTATATCGCGGAAGCTGGATTATTACGGGCTATTTTTGGTCTTGAGGTATCCACTTCAAAAGAAACTTCTCTCAAACTACCTATAGGTGGAAGAGGGCGCGTTATCGATGTGAAATGGATCCAGAGGGACCCCCTTGACATAATGGTTCGTGTATATATTTTACAGAAACGTGAAATCAAAGTTGGGGATAAAGTAGCCGGAAGACACGGGAATAAGGGGATCATTTCCAAAATTTTGCCTAGGCAAGATATGCCCTATTTGCAAGATGGAACACCTGTTGATATGGTCTTCAATCCCTTAGGAGTACCCTCACGAATGAATGTGGGACAAATATTTGAAAGCTCGCTCGGATTAGCAGGGGATCTGCTAAAGAAACATTATAGAATAGCACCCTTTGATGAGAGATATGAGCAAGAGGCTTCAAGAAAACTTGTGTTTTCGGAATTATATGAAGCCTGTAAACAAACAAAAAATCCATGGGTATTTGAACCCGAGTACCCGGGAAAAAGCAGAATATTTGATGGAAGAACAGGAGATCCCTTCGAACAGCCTGTTCTAATAGGGAAATCCTATATCTTAAAATTAATTCATCAAGTTGATGAGAAAATTCATGGACGTTCTACTGGGCCCTACTCACTTGTTACCCAACAACCCGTTAGAGGAAGAGCCAAGCAAGGGGGACAACGAGTAGGAGAAATGGAAGTTTGGGCTTTAGAAGGGTTTGGTGTTGCTCATATTTTACAAGAGATACTTACTTATAAATCTGATCATCTTATAGCTCGCCAAGAAATACTTAATGCTACGATCTGGGGAAAAAGAGTGCCTAATCACGAGGATCCTCCAGAATCCTTTCGAGTGCTCGTTCGAGAACTACGATCTTTGGCTCTAGAACTGAACCATTTCCTTGTATCTGAGAAGAACTTCCAGGTTAATAGGGAGGATGTTTGATCGGAATAAATAAAAATTCTTTTCTTATTTCTATTTTATGATTGACCAATATAAACATAAACAACTTCAAATTGGACTCGTTTCCCCTCAACAAATAAAGGCTTGGGCTAAAAAAATTCTACCTAATGGGGAAGTCGTTGGCGAAGTCACAAGGCCCTCCACTTTTCATTATAAAACCGATAAACCAGAAAAAGATGGATTGTTTTGCGAAAGAATCTTTGGACCCATAAAAAGCGGAATTTGTGCTTGTGGAAATTCTCGAGCGAGCGTAGCTGAAAACGAAGACGAAAGATTTTGCCAAAAATGCGGGGTAGAATTTGTGGATTCTCGGATACGAAGATATCAAATGGGCTACATAAAACTGGCATGTCCAGTGACTCATGTGTGGTATTTGAAAGGTCTTCCTAGTTATATCGCGAATCTTTTAGATAAACCCCTTAAGAAATTGGAGGGCCTAGTATATGGCGATTTTTCTTTTGCTAGGCCCAGCGCTAAAAAACCTACTTTCTTACGATTACGGGGTTTATTCGAAGATGAAATTTCATCCTGTAACCACAGTATTTCTCCTTTTTTTTCTACCCCAGGCTTTGCAACATTTCGAAATCGGGAAATTGCGACAGGAGCAGGTGCTATTAGAGAACAATTAGCGGATTTGGATTTGCGAATTATTATAGAGAATTCCTTGGTTGAATGGAAGGAATTAGAAGACGAGGGGTATAGTGGAGATGAATGGGAAGATAGAAAAAGACGAATAAGAAAAGTTTTTTTGATTAGACGCATGCAATTGGCGAAACATTTTATTCAAACAAATGTAGAACCGGAATGGATGGTTTTGTGCTTATTACCGGTTCTTCCTCCCGAATTGAGACCCATTGTTTATAGGTCTGGGGATAAAGTAGTGACTTCGGATATTAATGAACTTTATAAGAGAGTTATCCGTCGGAACAACAACCTTGCCTATCTATTAAAAAGAAATGAATTAGCACCAGCAGATTTAGTAATGTGCCAGGAAAAATTGGTACAAGAAGCCGTGGATACACTTCTTGATAGTGGGTCCCGCGGGCAACCGACAAGGGATGGTCACAATAAAGTATACAAATCACTTTCAGATGTAATTGAGGGTAAAGAAGGGAGGTTTCGCGAGACTCTGCTTGGGAAACGGGTCGATTACTCGGGGCGTTCTGTCATTGTTGTGGGTCCTTCGCTTTCATTACATCAATGTGGATTACCTCTAGAGATAGCAATAAAGCTTTTTCAGCTATTTGTAATTCGCGATTTAATCACGAAACGTGCTACTTCTAATGTGAGGATTGCTAAAAGGAAAATTTGGGAAAAGGAACCCATTGTATGGGAAATACTTCAAGAAGTTATGCGGGGACATCCTGTACTGTTGAACAGAGCACCTACCCTGCATAGATTAGGCATACAAGCCTTCCAACCCACTTTAGTAGAGGGGCGCACTATTTGTTTACATCCATTAGTGTGTAAGGGTTTCAATGCGGACTTTGATGGGGATCAAATGGCTGTTCATCTACCTTTATCCTTGGAAGCTCAGGCGGAAGCCCGTTTACTTATGTTTTCTCATATGAATCTCCTGTCTCCCGCTATTGGAGATCCTATTTGCGTGCCAACTCAAGACATGCTTATCGGACTTTATGCATTAACGATTGGAAACCGTCGAGGCATTTGTGCAAATAGATATAATAGTTGCGGAAACTCTCCAAATAAAAAAGTAAACTACAATAATAACAATTATTATAAGTATACGAAAGATAAAGAACCCCATTTTTCTAGTTCCTATGATGCACTGGGAGCTTATAGACAGAAACGAATCGGTTTAAACAGTCCCTTGTGGCTCCGATGGAAACTAGATCAACGCATCGTTGGGTCAAGAGAAGTTCCGATTGAAGTTCAATATGAATCTTTTGGGACTTATCATGAGATTTATGCCCACTATCTAGTAGTGGGAAATAGAAAAAAAGAAATCTGTTCTATATACATTCGAACCACTCTTGGTCATATTTCTTTTTATAGAGAAATAGAGGAAGCCATACAAGGATTTAGTCGGGCCTATTCATACACTATCTAAACAAGGAAGTTAGATTCGGCGATGCCCCTTTCGGGGGGCATTCCGATTTCGCTAGTACCATCTTTTTTGCCGCGCAAATCCAGATTGAGATTGAGGAAAGGGAGTAAATTAAGTTTTCGAATCACTGACTCAGGCCCATTGTCGAATCCTACTCAGCAATTGTCGAATCCTATTCAGCAAAAAAAGGGGGTACTTATGTATGGCGGAACGGGCCAACTTGGTCTTTCATAATAAAGAGATAGACGGAACTGCTATGAAACGGCTTATTAGCAGATTAATAGATCATTTCGGAATGGGATATACATCCCATATACTGGATCAAATAAAGACTCTGGGCTTCCATCAAGCCACTACTACATCGATTTCTTTAGGAATCGAGGATCTTTTAACAATACCCTCTAAAGGATGGTTAGTCCAAGACGCGGAACAACAGAGTTTTCTTTTGGAGAAACACTATTATTATGGGGCTGTACACGCAGTAGAAAAATTACGCCAATCTGTTGAGATATGGTATGCTACAAGTGAATATTTGAAACACGAAATGAATTCGAATTTTCAAATAACGGATCCTTCTAATCCAGTCTATCTAATGTCTTTTTCAGGAGCCAGAGGAAATGCATCTCAGGTACACCAATTAGTAGGTATGAGAGGGTTAATGGCGGATCCTCAAGGACAAATGATTGATTTACCTATTCAAAGCAATTTACGCGAAGGACTTTCTTTGACAGAATATATAATTTCCTGCTACGGAGCCCGAAAAGGGGTTGTAGATACTGCTGTACGAACAGCGGATGCTGGCTATCTTACACGTAGACTTGTTGAAGTAGTTCAACATATTATTGTGCGTAGAAGAGATTGTGGTACTATCCGAGGTATTTCTGTGAGTCCTCAAAATGGGATGACGGAAAAACTTTTTGTCCAAACACTAATTGGTCGTGTATTAGCAGACGATATATATATTGGTTCACGATGCATTGCTGCTCGAAATCAAGATATTGGAATTGGATTAGTCAATCGATTCATAACTGCCTTTCGAGCACAACCGTTTCGAGCACAACCAATATATATTAGAACCCCCTTTACTTGCCGGAGCACATCTTGGATCTGTCAATTATGTTATGGGCGGAGTCCCACTCATGGGGATCTGGTCGAATTGGGGGAAGCTGTAGGTATTATTGCGGGTCAATCAATTGGGGAGCCAGGGACTCAACTAACATTAAGAACTTTTCATACTGGTGGAGTATTCACAGGGGGTACTGCCGACCTTGTACGATCCCCCTCGAATGGAAAAATCCAATTCAATGAGGATTTGGTTCACCCCACACGTACCCGTCATGGGCAACCCGCTTTTCTATGCTATATAGACTTGCATGTAACTATCCAGAGTCAGGATATTCTACATAGTGTGAATATTCCGTTAAAAAGCTTGATTCTAGTGCAAAATGATCAATATGTAGAATCCGAACAGGTAATTGCGGAGATTCGTGCCGGAACGTACACTTTGCATTTTAAAGAAAAGATACAAAAGCATATTTATTCGGAATCAGACGGGGAAATGCACTGGAGTACTGATGTTTACCATGCGCCCGAATATCAATATGGTAATCTTCGTCGATTACAAAAAACAAGCCATTTATGGATATTGTCAGTAAGTATGTGCAGATCCAGTATAGCATCTTTTTCGCTCCACAAGGATCAAGATCAAATGAATACTTATTCTTTTTCTGTTCATGGAAGATATATCTTTGACCTATCAATGGCTAATGATCAAGTAAGCCATAGACTCTTGGATACTTTTGGTAAAAAAGATAGGGAAATTTTTGATTATTTAACGCCAGATCGAATCGTGTCCAACGGTCATTGGAATTTTGTCTATCCTTCTATTCTTCAAGATAATTCGGATTTGTTGGCGAAAAAGCGAAGAAATGGGTTCGTCGTTCCATTACAATATCATCAAGAACAAGAGAAAGAGCTAATCCCCTATTTGGGTATTTCAATTGAAATACCCTTTATGGGTGTTTTACGTAGAAATACTATTTTTGCTTATTTTGACGATCCACGATACAGAAAAGATAAAAGGGGTTCAGGAATTGTTAAATTTAGATATAGGACCCTGGAGGAAGAATACCGGACCCGACAGGAAGACTCAGAGGACGAATATGAGAGCGCAGAGAACAAATATAGGACCCGAGAAGGAGAGGGCGAATATGAAATCCTAGAAGACGAATATAGGACTCTAGAAGACGAATATGAAACCCTAGAAGATGAATATGGGATCCTAGAGGACGAATATAGGACTCTAGAGAAAGACTCAGAGGAAGAATACGGGAGCCTAGAGAACGAATATAAGACCCGAGAGGGAAAAGGCGAATATGAAATCCTAGAAGACGAATATAGGACTCTAGAGGAAGACTCAGAAGAAGATTATGGGAGCTCTGAAGATGGCTCAGAGAAGGAATATGGGGCTTTAGAAGAAGACTCAGAGGAAGACTCAGAAGACGAATATGGGAGCCCAGAGGAAGATTCCATCTTAAAAAAAGAGGGTTTTATCGAGCATCGAGGAACAAAAGAATTTAGTCTAAAATACCAAAAAGAAGTAGATCGGTTTTTTTTCATTCTTCAAGAACTGCATATCTTGCCGAGATCCTCATCCCTAAAGGTACTTGACAATAGTATTATTGGAGTCGATACACAACTCACAAAAAATACAAGAAGTCGACTAGGTGGATTGGTCCGAGTCAAGAGAAAAAAAAGCCATACAGAACTCAAAATTTTTTCCGGAGATATTCATTTTCCTGAAGAGGCGGATAAGATATTAGGTGGCAGTTTGATACCACCAGAAAGAGAAAAAAAAGATTCTAAGGAATCAGGGAAAAATTGGGTTTATGTTCAACGGAAAAAAATTCTCAAAAGCAAGGAAAAGTATTTTGTTTCGGTTCGACCTGCAGTCGCATATCAAATGGACGAAGGGAGAAATTTAGCAACACTTTTCCCGCAGGATCTCCTGCAAGAAGAGGATAATCTCCAACTTCGACTTGTCAATTTTATTTCTCATGAAAATAGCAAGTTAACTCAAAGAAGTTATCACATGAATAGTCAATTCGTTCGAACTTGCTTAGTAGTGAATTGGGAACAAGAAGAAAAAGAGGGGGCTCGTGCTTCTCTTGTTGAGGTAAGAACAAATGATCTGATTCGCGATTTCCTAAGAATTGAGTTAGTCAAGTCTACTACTTCGTATACACGAAGAAGGTATGATCGGACAAGTGTAGGACTGATTCCCAATAATGGGTTAGATCGCAACAATACCAATTCCTTTTATTCCAAGGCGAAGATTCAATCACTTAGCCAACATCAAGAAGCTATTGGCACCTTGTTGAATCGAAATAAAGAATATCCATCTTTGATGATTTTGTCGGCATCCAACTGTTCTCGAATTGGTTTATTCAAGAATTCGAAATATCCCAATGCGGTAAAAGAATCGAATCCTAGAATTCCTATTCGAGATATTTTTGGGCTCTTAGGCGCTATTGTACCTACTATATCGAATTTTTCTTCATCTTACTATTTATTAACACATAATCAGATCTTGTTAAAAAAATACTTGTTCCTTGACAATTTTAAACAAACCTTCCGAGTACTTCAAGGGCTTAAATACTCTTTAATAGACGAAAAAAAAAAGATTTCGAATTTCGACAGTAACATCATGTTGGAGCCATTCCATTTGAATTGGCACTTTCTCCATCATGACTTGTGGGAAGAGACATCGGCAATAATTCACCTTGGGCGATTTATTTGTGAAAATGTATGTCTATTTAAATCGCACATAAAAAAATCAGGTCAAATTTTCATTGTTAATATGGACTCCTTTGTTCTAAGAGCAGCTAAGCCTTATTTGGCCACTATAGGAGCAACTGTTCATGGTCATTATGGAAAAATCCTTTACAAAGGAGATAGGTTAGTTACGTTTATATATGAAAAATCGAGATCTAGTGATATAACGCAAGGTCTTCCAAAAGTAGAACAAATCTTCGAAGCGCGTTCAATTGATTCACTATCGCCGAATCTCGAAAGGAGAATTGAAGATTGGAATGAACGTATACCAAGAATTCTTGGGGTTCCCTGGGGATTCTTGATTGGAGCTGAGCTAACCATCGCCCAAAGTCGTATCTCTTTGGTTAATAAGATACAAAAGGTTTATCGATCCCAAGGGGTACAGATTCATAATAGACATATAGAGATTATTATACGCCAAGTAACATCAAAAGTAAGGGTTTCCGAAGATGGAATGTCTAATGTTTTTTTACCTGGGGAATTAATAGGACTATTGCGAGCGGAACGAGCAGGGCGGGCTTTAGATGAATCGATCTATTATCGGGCAATCTTATTGGGAATAACAAGGGCTTCCCTGAATACCCAAAGTTTCATATCTGAAGCAAGTTTTCAAGAAACTGCTCGAGTTTTAGCAAAAGCTGCCCTACGAGGTCGTATTGATTGGTTGAAAGGCCTGAAAGAAAACGTAGTTCTGGGGGGGATTATACCTGTTGGTACCGGATTCCAAAAATTTGTGTATCGTTCCCCACAAGACAAGAACCTTTATTTCGAAATTCAAAAAAAAAATCTATTCGCATCGGAAATGAGAGATATTTTGTTTCTCCATACGGAATTAGTTTCTTCTGATTCTGATGTAACAAACAATTTCTATGAAACATCAGAAGCCCTGTTTACCCCTATTTATACGATTTAAGTATACATAAAACTTTTTTTTACTTTAATTTAAACTAGACTTTTGACCTTAGAATGCTAACAGGTCTTATTTTAGATTTTGTATTTTAATTAATTTATTAATAAGTAAAAGAAGTCAGTTAATTCATTAAGGCTATGTTTATACCCTGTATCAATGGTCAATTCTGAGTAGAAGGTTCCATCGGAACAATTCTTATTTATTTCAAGCTATTTCGGCTCTTTCTTAATCTTCAAAAAGAAATTAATTCCGTAATGGTAAGACGAAAAAAAAAAAAAGGAAGTGTGGAAAAAATGACAAGAAGATATTGGAACATCAATTTGAAAGAGATGATAGAATCAGGAGTTCATTTTGGTCATGGTATTAAGAAATGGAATCCTAAAATGGCCCCTTACATCTCGGCAAAGCGTAAAGGTACTCATATTACAAATCTCGCTAGAACAGCTCGTTTTTTATCAGAAGCTTGTGATTTAGTTTTTGATGCAGCAAGTCAGGGAAAAAGCTTCTTAATTGTTGGTACCAAAAAAAGAGCAGCGGATTTAGTAGCATCAGCTGCAATAAGATCTCGTTGTCATTATGTTAATAAAAAGTGGTTCAGTGGTATGTTAACGAATTGGTCAATTACCAAAACTCGACTTTCTCAATTTAGAGACTTAAGAGCGGAAGAAAAAATGGGAAAATTCCACCATCTCCCAAAAAGAGATGCGGCAATCTTAAAGAGAAAATTATCTACCTTGCAAAGATATCTCGGCGGGATCAAATATATGACGAGGTTGCCTGACATTGTGATCGTCCTTGATCAGCAAAAAGAGTATATAGCTCTTCGGGAATGTGCCATTTTGGGGATTCCCACTATTTCTTTAGTCGATACTAATTGTGACCCAGATCTCGCGAATATCTCGATTCCTGCCAACGATGACACTATGACTTCAATTCGATTAATTCTTAACAAATTAGTATTTGCAATTTCTGAGGGCCGTTCTCTCTATATAAGAAATCGTTGATTAAGAAGAATAGTGAATTCTTAAGCAACTGCGTAGATTTATAGGATCCGTTACTATTCTTCTTTGTTTTGCATAGATAAAAGAAGGGGAATATTGATATATATTAGAGGGTATTGGTATATATTATGATCTGATGTGATTTCTTGGTATCCTAAATATAGGATTAATACCTCAAGTTACTGAGTTGAGAAAGAGATGCTTGAATCAAAAGAATTCCTTTTTTGAAGTTCAATTTTTATCAGAGGACAATATGAATATTACACCATGTTCCATTAAAACACTCAAAGGGTTATATGATATATCGGGTGTAGAAGTAGGCCAACACTTCTATTGGCAAATAGGAGGTTTTCAAATTCATGCCCAAGTACTCATCACTTCTTGGGTCGTAATTACTATTTTGCTAGGTTCAGTTATCATAGCTGTTCGGAATCCACAAACCATCCCGACCGACGGTCAGAATTTCTTCGAATATGTCCTTGAGTTTATTCGAGACTTGAGCAAAACTCAGATTGGAGAAGAATATGGTCCCTGGGTTCCCTTTATTGGAACTATGTTCCTTTTTATTTTTGTTTCGAATTGGTCGGGTGCTCTTTTACCTTGGAAAATTATAGAGTTACCCCATGGGGAATTAGCAGCACCCACGAATGATATAAATACTACTGTTGCTTTAGCTTTACTAACATCAGCGGCATATTTTTATGCGGGTCTTAGCAAAAAAGGATTGAGTTATTTCGAGAAATATATTAAACCAACCCCAATCCTTTTACCAATTAACATCCTAGAAGATTTCACAAAACCATTATCGCTTAGTTTTCGACTTTTCGGAAATATATTGGCGGATGAATTAGTCGTTGTTGTTCTTGTTTCTTTAGTCCCCTTAGTAGTCCCTATACCAGTCATGTTTCTTGGATTATTTACAAGCGGTATTCAAGCTCTTATTTTTGCAACGTTAGCCGCAGCCTATATAGGTGAATCCATGGAAGGTCATCATTGAATTGACTAGTTTTCGAAATAGTCTTTTTTTTTTAGCTTAGCCCACTTCATACATGATTCCGGATAATCCTCTTAGTTGGAAAACTAAATAGTCCAAAATGCGTATGAATATACAGCCTAGAGTTGTAGGGGAGAGAATAGACTATATTACGGAAGAGGTAAAGTATATATGCATTCAGGGGGGCGGAGTCGGGTTAGATCTATATCCTTAATGCCTATAAGACAGTCATCTTTTGTGCGGCTTTCTAAGGAATGATTTTCGAATCAGATTCAATAGAAAATGAGAAAATACGCAAACAAAATAGAAAAAACAAATGTATATGGGATTTTTTTTTTATTCCTAAGTTCGATTCATTATCTAATCCGATATATGGAATTCCCTTCTATATGGAAGGGGACTCCATATCTAGTTCTATGCAGCATATTGTTATCCATTGTATATTTTGATTTGATTCCTATTGGATTTGGATTAGTTCGATTTCAATAGGGGTTCTTCCTGTATTTCGTCTTTTATTTTTATAGTGATTGGTTGAAAAGAAAGAGAAATAGAATAATGAGAATCATATGGATTTACACAAACCTCTAATGATTAGAAACTAAAAACGAGATCTCGAAGTAATTCGGACGATTTCGATTATCATTTATTTGTACTTATTAGTTACTTCTACCCAATAGAGTTTAGAAGTTAGAAGTAATAATTTCTTGGTTGATTGTATCCTTAACCATTTCTTTTTTTTTTTGACATGAGGAACTCACCATGAATCCACTAATTGCTGCTGCTTCCGTTATTGCTGCTGGATTGGCCGTAGGGCTTGCTTCTATCGGGCCCGGAGTTGGTCAAGGTACTGCTGCAGGACAAGCTGTAGAAGGTATTGCGAGACAGCCAGAAGCAGAAGGTAAAATCCGAGGTACTTTATTGCTTAGTCTAGCTTTTATGGAAGCTTTAACAATTTATGGACTGGTTGTGGCACTAGCGCTTTTATTTGCGAACCCTTTTGTTTAATCCTAAAAAAGAAAATGAGTCCTTTAGATTAGATACTTTTTCTTTTTTTAGTACATTGGCATTTGCTTCCGTAATTCCAAGTATATCAATACTTTACTCCTATTTATTATATTATTCCGGGAATTTTTTATTTATCGGGACAGACAATACCTCAGGAACCCCAGGAAGGGCTGATTTGAGCATGATCAATTTAGAGGATACGCTCACCCTCTTCCTTCCCGTTCTTAGTTTAGGACAGTGGAAAGTCTTTTTTCTTTTATTTTAGGAATTTTTGGAACATTTCATTTCAACAAAGGAGATTTTTCACAGGTCAAACGAGACCTAAGACTTAATCTAAAAGAAATTATTAGATTAAATCTATTTGCATTAAAAAAATTGCATTAAAAAAACCGATCAAAAAAGGGCGAGCGAAGTAAGTGATCGAAAAACTTTCTTCTTTGTTCGTCCTATCTATAAGAGGAGAGCGTATGAAAAATGTAACCCATTCTTTCGTTTTTTTAGCTCACTGGCCATTCGCTGGGAGTTTCGGGCTTAATACCGATATTTTAGCAACAAATCTAATAAATCTAACCATAGTGGTTGGTGTATTGATTTTTTTTGGAAAGGGAGTGTGTGCGAGTTGTCTATTTCAAGAATAGATTGGATCTATCCGGCTGCACTTTAGAATATTTTTTAGTATTTTTTTGGATAAATAAGAAAAGGTGCACGATCTCGACGAATTACTTCTGAATAACTTCAGAAATCATATGGAAGAACCATAGCATTTCGCGACTCATTGGTAAATTTACTTTGATT